GTCACATTGTTACATTATATATAGAGAAATTATCACAACAACTCTATGGAAAAAATATACATCGGCCCTCGTTTTAGGGGTTTTTCGAGACAACCATGTATATTAAGGGGGAGGGGGGTTTTTACCGAAAAAACTTTTTTTTTTAAAAGGTTCGATTTTTTTTTCCAAACCTAGGGGTGAGTCTAATAATATGGATAATTATGCCAGATAAAGTGAAGAATGTATTAGAATAATGAAATGCATTGTACACGCAATATTATAGGAGACTTCTTTCCGAGAGGGTTAATAACGATGTTTTTTCTACTCATTTGTCGCATTAATCAAAAAAACCAAACTGGTCCTTCATAATCTGATATTCTCTATCCCCTTGAATAATGGTGAGTTTGACAATCTAATCTCCTGAATGATGAGTAATGAGATATGATAAGAAAAGTGTCGAGGATAGCTCAAGTTTACCTTAATGAACCAGATGAGCCCTTCCGGGGAATAGCGATTTGCTTCATACCGAACTAAAAAAGCTGGGCGGAAGATAAATCTTGAGACGGTCAAGGATAAATATGCCATTAAAGGGAACTAGAGGACTAGCATTTTTGATACGGTCAAGGATTATATGAACCCCAACCATAATCAAATGTCAGGTTTGATCAATAGTTGGGGATAAAACAGTAAAGTACCACAAACCGTACAATTTTTTTCATTTAGTAGGTTAATGGGGGTTTCTTACCAACGGCATTAAATAATACTATGTAAAGTAGGGTTAAATGAAAGATATTATGCTATGAAATTACTGATTATAAGTTAATGAGGGTTAAATAATTTAATATAATGAAATAGCTGACAGTAGATTAATGTGGATTAAACATAGCATGTAATGATATAGGGGAATATCGATTAATGGGTATTATACATAGTATATGTTACATAGTAGTATAGAGTCTGTTATAGTTACTATGGAATGAGGGTATTATGTGGTATATTAAGGTATGTGGACTATATCATTAATATGTCACTCTAGCGTACAAAAACTGTCTTTTTTTAATTTGACATTTGTACGCTATAATAGCAATCAGGGGGCAGTTTAGGCAGAATCTTGGCTTTGGGAGCCAAGGGCAGGAGTTTAACCCTCCTTCCCCTGATATGTTTTGGGAGGGACTTACACCCTCGGTCTTCGACTTACAAGGTCGACGCTTTTTAGTTAAGCTACCAAAACTAGTTTAGGCTGAGGATTTTGTTTTCATATCAGCCGGTGAGTGGAATGATAATGAGGAATAAGGAAAAGTAGGAGATTGAGGCAATTTGTCCTACTGTAATGAATGGTTGTTCTACTGGTTGTCCTCCGATTCAAGTTAGAATGATTGAATTAACTACAAGGATCCAGAAAAAAATTTGTGTTAAGGGACGGAAGGTGGTACTTCGTTGTTTGGAGGTGTGGAGGAGGGGGACTAATATGAGAATAAAAATAGAGAATAGGAGGGCTAGGACTCCTCCTAGTTTGTTAGGGATGGAGCGTAGAATTGCGTAAGCAAATAAGAAGTATCATTCGGGTTTGATATGGGGTGGGGTGACAAGTGGGTTTGCTGGGATAAAGTTTTCAGCATCTCCTAGTAGGTTAGGTGTAAATAGGGCTAATATGGCTAAGAAGAGGATTATAACGAAGAAGCCAAGTAGGTCTTTGTAAGAGAAGTATGGGTGGAATGAGATTTTGTCTGCATCTGAGTTAATACCGAGGGGGTTGTTAGAACCTGTTTCGTGGAGGAAGAGGAGGTGGATGATTGTTAGAGCTAAAATTAGAAATGGGAGTAGGAAATGAAAGGCAAAGAAGCGTGTGAGGGTGGCATTATCTACTGAGAAGCCTCCTCAGATTCATTGTACTAGTATATCTCCGATATAGGGAAATGCGGATAGGAGGTTGGTAATGACTGTAGCTCCTCAGAAGGATATTTGTCCTCATGGTAAGACATAGCCAACAAAGGCTGTTGCTATTAATAGGAAAAGGAGGATTACACCAATGTTTCATGTTTCTTTATAAAGGTAGGAGCCATAGTATAATCCTCGAGCGATGTGAAGATAAACACAAATGAAAAATAATGAGGCTCCGTTGGCATGAATGTTACGAATAAGTCAGCCATAGTTGACATCGCGGCAGATATGGATTACTGAGGAGAAAGCTATAGAAATGTCCGCGGTGTAATGTATGGCTAAGAAGAGTCCTGTGAGGATTTGGATAATTAAACATAGTCCTAGGAGTGAGCCAAAGTTTCATCATAATGAAATGTTAGATGGAGCAGGTAGGTCAACTAGGGCATGGTTTATGATTTTTAAGAGTGGNTGGGTCTTTCGAATGTTAATGGCCATTGGTTCTTATAGTTGAATAAACAACGATAGTTTTTCAAGTTATTAGTCTTGGTTAAAGTCCAGGTAGGAATAATGATGTATTTTATGTTTGTGATAATGATTGGTTTAATTTTAGGTTTAATAGGTGTAGCGTCTAATCCTTCTCCTTATTATGCTGCTTTGGGTTTAGTGATTGCTGCAGGGGTTGGGTGTGGTTTGTTAGTGGGTTATGGTGGATCTTTTATGTCGTTAATTTTATTTTTGATTTATTTAGGAGGGATGTTGGTAGTTTTTGCTTATACTGCGGCTCTTGCTGCAGAGCCTTATCCGGAGGCGTGGGGAGATTGGTCGGTGTTGTTGTATGTTGGATTTTATTTGGTAGGGCTTTTTGTGGCTAGTAAGTATTTTATGGTTGAGGGATGGGGTTTACATTGGACTGGGATGGAAGAAGTGAGTGGTTTAGATATAGTACGGGGTGATTTTTTAGGTGTTGCTCTGTTATATTCTGATGGAGGTTGAATATTAGTTTTAGGGGGTTGGGTGTTATTATTAACTTTGTTTGTGGTGTTGGAATTAACTCGGGGTTTATCTTGGGGTGCTTTGCGGGTGGTTAGGTGGAAATGATTAGGGTAACTAGGGTTAGTGTTAGGAAGAGAAGTGTTAGGTAAGTTTTAATAAGGCCTTGTTGGGGTTTGGTAGATAGTTTAATAAAGGGTGTTTGTTGGATGAGGTTACTTTTAGGGCCGATTTTTTCATTTCAAGTTAGGTCAATTAGATGTGTTGAGATGAGTTGGGCTCAGTTTAGGCTGGTTTTTGGGAGAAGTCGATGGATGATAGGAGGGAAGTAGCCTAGCATGTTGGAGAAGTGATGGGGGTGGAGTATAGGGTGGATTTTGAAATAAGAGTTGGTAAGGTTAGTGAGTTCGATGGCTAGAAGGAGACCTGTAATTGTGACTAGGAGGGCGGATAGTTTGAGTAAGGGGGATATAGTTATGATTTGGGTTTTTGTTGGGGTAAGATTAAGGGTAATAATTAGACCAGCGATAATGCTTCCGTAAGCAAGACGTTTGATGGGGTTAATTACTGATGGGTTGTTTTCATTGATTGGGGGGAATGTATTGAATCGAGGGTAGTTTATTAATGCGAAGAAGATGAGGCGGAGGCTGTAGACGGCTGTAAAGGATGTTGCTACAAGGGTTAGGATTAGGGCTCAGGCGTTTAAGTGGGAAGTGTTTATGGATTCAATGATGGCGTCTTTTGAAAAGAAACCTGATAGGAATGGTATACCTGTGAGGGCTAAGCTGCCGATTGTTAGGGAAGTTGAGGTGAATGGCAAGAGTTTGTGAAGACCTCCTATTTTTCGAATGTCTTGTTCGTTGTTAAGGCTGTGGATGATTGATCCGGAGCAGAGGAAAAGTATTGCTTTGAAGAAGGCATGGGTGCAGATGTGAAGGAAAGCTAGTTGAGGTTGGTTAAGACCAATAGTAACTATTATTAATCCTAGTTGGCTTGATGTTGAGAAAGCAATGATTTTTTTGATGTCATTTTGGGTTAGAGCACATGCAGCTGTAAAAAGGGTGGTGAGTGCTCCTAAGCATAGACAGGTTGTTAGGATTAATTTGTTGTCTTGGATGAGAGGGTGGAGGCGGATTAGGAGGAAGATGCCTGCTACAACTATTGTGCTTGAATGGAGTAATGCTGATACTGGTGTAGGGCCTTCTATAGCTGAAGGTAGTCAGGGATGTAGGCCGAATTGTGCTGATTTTCCGGCTGCAGCTAATACGAGGCCAAGGAGTGGTAGGGTTAGGTCTTTGTCTTTTGATAAGATAAAGAGTTGGTGGATTTCCCATGAATTAAGGTTAGTGGCTAATCAGGCTATACTTAGGATTAGTCCGATGTCACCAATTCGGTTGTAGATAACGGCTTGTAGTGCTGCTGTGTTAGCATCTGTTCGGCTATATCATCAACCGATAAGTAGGAAAGATATGATTCCAACTCCTTCTCAGCCAATAAATAATTGGAATATGTTGTTGGCGGTAACTAGAATGATTATTGAGATTAGAAATAGTAGGAGGTATTTAAAGAAGCGGTTAATGTTAGGGTCGGAGTGTATATATCAGAGAGCGAATTCGAGGATAGATCAGGTGACATATAAGGCTACGGGTGTAAAAATAATTGAGTATAGGTCGAATTTGAAGCTTATGTTAATGTCAAATGGGCCTATGTTTATTCAATTTCAGTTGGTAGTGATTGATTCTAAACTTTGGTCGAGAAAAATAAATAAAGGAATTAGGCTGATGAAAAAGGAGGTTTTTACAGCAGTTTTTACGTATAAGGATAGTCAGTTTGATTTAGATTTTTTGGGTGAAAGGGAGGAAATTAATGGGAGGGAGAGGATAATGAAGATTAGGAGGAAGGATGAGTTGAAGATAATGTTCATAGTTCTTGCTTGGAGTTGCACCAAGAGTTTTTGGTTCCTAAGACCAATAGATTGCTATTATCTTTCAAGAACTGAGTGAGCCATGGGTTCGAACCATGGTAAGAAGAATTAGCAGATCTTCGTGTCCCAGACCTCTCTCGGTAGATAAAAAGGTTTTAACTTTTGTCTTTAGAACCACAATCTAATGTTTTAATTAAACTATAAATACAGAATGTTCAGCCTCAAATAAGTTCTGGTTTAAGGATTAGTAATAGTACGGGTATGATGTGGAGGCTAAGGAGAAGGTGTTCTCGTGTGTGGGATGGGTTGAGTGAGAGAAGATGGTTGGATGTTGCTCCTCGTTGGGTTATAAGGAATATGTAGAGGGAGTAGGATGCTGTAATTAATACTCCGGAACCTGTAAGGATTAAGGTTCAGTTGGATCAGTTGAATAGTGATGTGATAATAAAGAGTTCTCCTATAAGGTTAGGGGATGGAGGTAAAGCAAGGTTAGCGAGGTTAGTGAGAAATCATCAGGTTGCTATAAGTGGTAGGATAATTTGAATTCCTCGGCCTAGAAGGAGAGTTCGACTGTGAATGCGTTCGTAGTTGGTATTAGCTAAACAAAATAAAGCTGATGAGATTAGGCCATGGGCGATTATTAGTGTTGTTGCTCCTGCAAAACTTCATGGGGTTTGGATAAGGATGGCTGCTGCGACAAGGCCTATGTGACTAACTGAGGAGTAAGCGATAAGAGATTTTAGGTCTGTTTGTCGTAAGCAGATGGAGCTAGTTATTACGATACCTCAGATAGCTAGGATTAGAAATGGGTAGGCTATTTCTTTGGTGAGGGGATTCAGTATAATAATAATTCGTATTATTCCGTAACCTCCTAGTTTTAGTAATACAGCAGCTAGAATTATGGAGCCAGCGATTGGGGCTTCAACATGGGCTTTTGGTAATCAAAGATGGACTCCGTAAAGTGGTATTTTGACAAGAAAGGCAATAATGCAGGCAGTTCATCAAAATTTATCTGCTCATGAATGAAGGTTGGTGTATTGGGAATGTTGGATAATAAGTATTGAGAGGGTACCGAGGTTGTTTTGTATAGATAATAGGGCGATGAGTAAGGGAAGGGATCCAATTAGAGTGTAGAATAGGAAATAAGTTCCTGCGTTTAAGCGTTCTGTTTGGTTGCCTCATCGTGTGATGATAATGAGTGTTGGGATGAGTGTAGCTTCAAATATAATGTAAAATAAGATTATTTCTGTTGCAGAGAAAGCTATGATGAGGAAGAATTGTAGGGAGATTAAGAGGGAAATATATGTTCGTTGTCGGGTTAAGGGTTCTGGGGAAATATGGTTTTGGCTAGCTAAGATTATTAGTGGTAGGAGTCAGCATGTGAGGATAAGTAATGGGGTAGATAGGGGATCAATGGCTAGATATTGGTTAGAGAAATCTCAGCCGATGTCTAGATTCTGTTTAAATCAGAATAGACTTACTGTGGCAATAAGGAGGCTATGGATAGAGGTAGTGGTTCATAGTCATTTTTTGTGAGAAAATCAAGTAGTGGGGAATAGTATGATTGTTGGAATTAAGATTTTTAGCATTGAAGAAGGTTGAGGTTTTGTAGTTTGTCAGAACCATGTGAGCGGGAAGCAGCGATTAGGATAGCTAATCCTGTACTAGCTTCACAGGCAGAAAATGTTAGAAGGATTATAGGAATAATGGAGCTGGAGGTGGAATTTAATGTTATAGATCAGATAGCGGTAGCGATAAAGAGAGTGAGTATTATACCTTCAAGACATAGGAGAGCGGATAAAAGATGTGAGCGGTTGAATGCGAGACCTATTAAGCCTAGAATGAATGCTGAGGTAAAACTAAAATATATAGGGGACATAAGATGTTTATGGATTTTCACCATAATTTGCTAAGCCGAAATCAGCGGTCTTAATTTGGACTAAACATCTATTCTGCTCATTCAAGTCCTCCTTGGAGTCATTCATAGATGAGGCCTAAGGTGAGTAGGATTAAAATGATTGTTGCTCAGAGAAGTGTAGAGAGTGGTGTTAATAGTTGATTTCCTCAGGGCAGTGGTAATAAAAGGGCGATTTCTAAGTCAAATAAGARGAATAAGATTGCTACTAAGAAGAAGCGTAAGGAAAAGGGGAGGCGGGCATTTCCTAGTGGGTCAAAACCGCATTCGTAAGGGGATAATTTTTCATTATCTGGGTTTAGTGATGGTAGTCAGAATGCAATTAAAGCGAGGATTAGGGAAATCAGGGCCGTGGTCGCGACAGATGATATGATGAGGTTCATTACTTTTCCTTGGGTTTAAACCAAGATTAAGTAATTGGAAATCACTTGTACTAATTTATACTAGAAAAGCAATTATGAGCCTCATCAATAGATGGATACATAAAGGAATAATCACACTACATCTACAAAATGTCAGTATCATGCTGCAGCTTCGAAGCCAAAATGATGTTCTGATGTGAAGTGATATTGGATTTGTCGTATAAGACAAACTGCTAGGAATGTTGAACCAATAATGACATGGAGACCGTGGAATCCTGTAGCGACGTAAAATGTTGTTCCGTAGATTCCATCGGCAATAGTGAAAGATGCTTCGTGGTATTCTATAGCTTGGAGGGATGTGAAATAAACTCCTAGAATAATGGTTAAAGTGAGGGCTTGGATTGCTTCTTTTCGGTTTCCTTCTATTAAGCTATGGTGGGCTCAAGTTACGGTTACCCCTGAAGCTAGAAGTACTGCGGTATTTAAAAGTGGGACTTCAAATGGGTCTAGAGGGCTGATTCCTGTTGGTGGTCAACATCCACCTAGTTCAGGAGTGGGTGCAAGGCTAGAATGGTAAAAGGCTCAGAAAAAGCCTAGGAAAAAGAAAACTTCTGATGTAATGAATAAGATTATTCCATAACGAAGGCCTTTTTGTACAGGAGGGGTATGATGGCCTTGGAATGTTCCTTCTCGAATAATATCACGTCATCATTGGATTATTGTTAGGAGAAGAAGGGTTAATCCTAAATAAAGGAGAAGAAGTGAGTGGAAATGAAATCAGATGGCTAGACCTGATGTTATAAGGAGGGCAGCGGTAGCTCCTGTTAAGGGTCATGGACTTGGGTCAACTATATGATATGCATGTGCTTGGTGAGCCATTATACATTTTCTTGTAAATATAAACTTAATAGGAGGACAAATACATATGCTTGAATTATTGCTACGGCTACTTCTAAAATTGTTAATAAAAATAGAATTATGGAAGTTAGTAGGGCTACGGTTGGTATAATGGTTAAGAGAACAAATGCTGCGGTGGCAATTAGTTGTATTAGTAGGTGACCAGCTGTTAGGTTAGCAGTTAATCGGACTCCTAAAGCTAATGGTCGAATAAATAGGCTGATGGTTTCAATAATAATGAGGATTGGGATTAAAGGAGTTGGTGTTCCTTCTGGGAGAAGGTGGCCTAATGTGATTGTAGGCTGGTTTAATATACCGATTAATACGGTTGTAAGTCATAGTGGGAGAGCGAATGCTATGTTTAGAGAAAGTTGTGTTGTAGGAGTAAATGTATAAGGGAGGAGACCTAAGAGGTTGATGGTAATTAGGAATAATATTAAGGCTGTAAGTAGTATGGCTCATTTATGTCCTCCGAGATTAATTGGTTGTATCAGTTGATAAATGAAACGATTAATAAATCAGGCTTGAAGGGTGATTAGTCGATTGTTTAATCATCGGTTAGTTGGGGTTGGAAAGGTTAACCACGGAATTAAAATTGCTAGGGCAATGAGAGGGATTCCAATAAGTGATGGGCTTAAGAATTGGTCAAAGAAGCTTATAATCATGGTCAATTTCAGGGATTGGGTTTAGATTTTTCAGTGCTTTTTAGGGTAGGGTCATTGTTGAATAGGTGATTTATAATTTTGTTTGGCAGAATGGTGAGGAAGATAATTCATGAAAATAATAAGATTAAAAATCATGGGTTGGGGTTTAATTGAGGCATGTCATTAAGGGTGGTTGGGAATCACCAATGTTTAGCTTAAAAGGCTAATGCTAGGCCCAGTTTAGCTTCTTAATGAGGCTTCTTCTAGTATTGATGAAGATCAGGCTTCAAAGTGTTCTAAAGGAACTGCTTCTACTACGATGGGTATGAAACTGTGGTTAGCACCACAGATTTCTGAACATTGACCATAATAGACACCAGGACGTGAGACGATGAAGGCAGTTTGGTTAAGTCGTCCTGGGACGGCATCTATTTTTACACCTAAAGCTGGGACGGTCCATGAATGTAGGACATCTTCTGCTGATACTAATACTCGAATAGGTGATTCTATGGGTACTACTATACGGTGGTCTGTTTCTAATAAACGAAATTGGCCTGGAGTTAAATCTTGAGTTTGAATTATATAGGAATCGAATCCTAGGTCTTCGTAGTCTGTATATTCGTAACTTCAGTATCATTGATGACCCATAGCTTTAATGGTTAGGTGTGGGTCGTTGATTTCATCTATGAGATATAGAATTCGTAATGATGGGAGAGCAATTATAATAAGAATAATGGCGGGTAAGATGGTTCAAACGATTTCGATTTCTTGGGAGTCAAGAATGTATTTGTTTGTAAGTTTGGTTGTAACTATTGCTGTAATAATGTAGAGGACTAGGGTACTAATTAAGAATACAATTATTAGTGTGTGGTCGTGAAAGTGAATGAGTTCTTCCATAACTGGGGAGGCTGCATCTTGAAATCCTAATTGTGAGGGGTGTGCCATTATAAATTAAGATACGTAAGGGTTTAACTCACAATTCTGTCCCGACAAGGCAGTGTAATATATTTTACTAGTATCTTATAAAGAAAGTGACAGAGTGGTAATGTGGTTGGCTTGAAACCAGCATATGGGGGTTCAATTCCTTCCTTTCTTGTTAAAAAGAGGGTCGTTGGACTTGAACGAATGCTGGTTCTTCATAGGTGTGATAGGGAGGAGGACAGCCATGTAATCATTCTACATTTGTATGTGGGAGTTCAACGGATAATACTTCTCGTTTTGAGGCGAATGCTTCTCAAATGATAAATAGTAGTATAATTACAGCGACAAGGGAAATTAGTGAACCAATTGATGAAATTGCGTTTCATAGGGTGTATGCATCTGGATAATCTGAATATCGTCGTGGTATACCTGCGAGACCTAGGAAATGTTGAGGGAAGAAGGTTAAATTTACTCCGATGAATATAACTGTAAATTGAATTTTTGTCCAAGTTTGATGGAGAGTAAAGCCAGAAATTAGAGGGAATCAATGGATAAGGCCTGCTATGATGGCAAATACTGCTCCTATTGAAAGAACATAGTGGAAATGAGCTACTACATAGTAAGTATCATGAAGAACAATGTCTAATGAGGAATTAGCTAATACAATTCCTGTTAAACCTCCTACTGTAAAAAGGAAGATAAATCCTAGAGCTCAGAGCAGAGGAGTATCTCATTTAATAGACCCTCCATGAAGGGTTGCTAATCAGCTAAAAACTTTAACGCCTGTGGGAATGGCGATGATTATTGTTGCAGAGGTGAAATAAGCTCGAGTATCTACGTCTATTCCTACTGTAAATATATGATGGGCTCATACGATGAAACCAAGTAGGCCAATTGCTATTATTGCTCAAACTATACCCATATATCCAAAAGGTTCTTTTTTACCTGAATAATAGGCTACTACATGTGAGATTATTCCGAAACCAGGAAGAATTAAAATGTAAACTTCAGGATGGCCAAAAAATCAGAATAAATGTTGATAAAGGATTGGATCTCCTCCACCTGCAGGGTCGAAGAATGTAGTATTGAGGTTTCGGTCTGTGAGTAACATTGTAATTCCTGCTGCAAGAACTGGAAGTGAAAGAAGAAGAAGGATAGTGGTTACAAGGATAGATCAGACAAATAATGGTGTTTGATATTGGGAAATGGCTGGTGGTTTTATGTTAATAATAGTTGTGATGAAATTGATTGAAGCTAAAATTGATGAAACACCGGCTAAGTGAAGGGAGAAAATAGCTAAATCAACAGATGGCCCAGCATGGGCTAGATTACTAGCCAGTGGAGGGTAGACTGTTCAACCAGTACCTGCCCCAGCTTCTACTCCGGCAGAAGCAAGGAGAAGAAGAAATGATGGTGGAAGTAGTCAGAAACTTATATTATTTATTCGTGGAAAGGCTATGTCTGGTGCTCCAATTATTAAAGGGACTAGTCAATTTCCGAAACCACCAATTATAATTGGTATAACTATAAAAAAGATTATTACAAAAGCGTGGGCAGTTACGATTACATTATAAATCTGATCATCCCCTAAAAGTGATCCAGGTTGTCCGAGTTCAGCTCGGATTAGAAGACTTAGGGCTGTTCCAACTATACCTGCTCATGCACCAAAAATTAGGTAGAGGGTGCCAATGTCTTTGTGGTTAGTGGAAAATAGTCAACGATTGATTGCCACAGGTAAGATGGCTGAGAATAAGCGGCGGATTGTAGCTCCGTTTACAGAGGTCAAAAATCCTCTTCTTATCAGAGCCTTGAAGTAGCTGCTTACGTTGGATTGCAAATCCAAAGATGGAGGTTAGTCCCCTCCCGGGGCTTTCTCCCGCCTTTGTCTRCGGCGGCGGGAGAAAGTTTAGATAGAAGTTCGCTGGTTTAAACGCTTAGCTGTTAACTAAGATTTTGTGGGATCGAGGCCTGCCTGTCTAGAAGGTTTTAGNTTAATGAAAGTATCTGAGTTGCATTCAGAGGATGTGAGATAGAGTCTTGCAAATCTTAGCAGAAATTAGAGGATTTTCACTTCTACTTAAAGCTTTGAAGGCTTTTGGTCTATTGTTAACCTAAATTTCTATGAGATGAGCGTAAAAATTGTAGGTGTAAGGGGGAGAAGAAGAATAGATAGGGTTGCTGGGATTAATAAGATAAGGGTTGGGTGGTTGGATTTTGTTCGTCAAGAGGATGATATGTTGGTTGGGTTGGGGTTTATGGTTAGTGTTGTGGCATAACATAAACGTAGGTAAAAGAATAGGCTAAGGAGAGCTATGAGGGCTATGATAGTAGCTGGAATGAATAGGCTTTGTTTTGTTAATTCTTGGAGGATTAATCATTTAGGTATGAACCCGGAGAGTGGGGGTAGGCCCCCTAAAGAGAGGAGGGTTAGTAGGGCGATGGTAGATAGAAGGGGAGATTTGGTTGATGATGAGGCGATAGAGTTGATTTTGGTTGAATTGAAGGTTTTAAATAGGAGAAAGGTTGTGAGTGTTATGATGATGTATAGAATGAGATTAAGTAGGGTTAGGTTGGGGGTATAGTGTAGGATTGTAATTATTCATCCGAGGTTAGCAATTGATGAATAAGCTAAGATTTTTCGTAGTTGTGTTTGATTAAGCCCTCCTCATCCTCCGATGATTGTTGATAGGATTCCGAGGGATAGTAGTAGGTTAGGGTTGAATAAGGGATGTAGTTGGAGCAAGATAGCGAATGGAGCTAGTTTTTGTCAGGTTGAAAGGATTAGTCCTGTGGTAAGGTCTAGTCCTTGAAGGACTTCGGGTAGTCAGAAGTGTAATGGTGCGAGGCCGATTTTTAGGGCGAGTGCAGTTAATGCTAGTGTGGCAGATGTTGGATTAATTAATTCAGTTAAGCTTCATTCGCCTGAACTTCAGGCGTTTGTAATGCTAGCAAATAATAGTAGGGCGGAGGCAGTGGCTTGGGTAATGAAATATTTTGTAGTAGCTTCTACTGCTCGTGGGTGGTGTTGGCGGATTATTAGGGGAATAATGGCTAAAGTATTGATTTCAAGACCTATTCATACTAGGAGTCAATGGGATCCAATGAATGTAAGGGTGGTTCCTAAGCCTAGACTTGAAATTAGGATGGTTAATACAGTAGGGTTCATTAATAAAGGAAGGATTTTAACCAACATGGTTGGGGTATGGGCCCAAAAGCTTTATTAGCTGACTTTATTTAGGGAATAGTGTAATAGGAAACACGGAGGGTTTTGATCTCTTAGATATAGGTTCGAGTCCTATTTTTCTAGAAGGAAGTGGAGAGGTTTTAACTTTCATTATCCACTCTATCAAAGTGGTCCTTTAATTCAGGCACACTTCCTTAGGTGATTGGAGGTAGGCTTGATGTTGCGAGAGGTAGGGCTATGTGTCATAAGATAATTGCTAGGGTGAGGGGAAGAAAGTTTTTTCATACTAAGTGTATGAGTTGGTCATAGCGGAAGCGGGGGTAGGATGCTCGAATTCATAGGAAAATGAATGTTAGTAGTGTGGCTTTTATTATAAGGTTAAATGTTGAGATTTGTGGGAGAAGAGGGTTGTAGGAGGTTCCTATGAATAAGATAACTGATAGGGTATTTATTAATAAGATGTTGGTGTATTCGGCTAAAAAGAATAAGGCAAATGGACCTCCTGCATATTCGGTGTTGAATCCTGATACTAGTTCTGATTCTCCTTCTGTTAAATCAAATGGGGCTCGATTAGTTTCTGCTAGGGTTGAGATATATCATATAAGGGCTAGTGGTCAGCCTGGGATTAAAAGTCAGATGGTTTCTTGGGTTAGGTTGAATGTGTGTAGGGTAAAGCCTCCGGCAAATACAATTATTGATAGGAGGATGAGGCCTAAGCTTACTTCGTATGAGATAGTTTGGGCTACGGCACGTAATGCTCCTATTAGAGCATATTTTGAGTTGGATGCTCATCCGGATCCTAGGATGGTGTAAACGGTAAGGCTTGAGATTGCTAGAATGAATAGTAAGCCTAGGTTAAGATTGATGATTGAATGGGGGAGAGGGAGAGGTGTTCATATGAGGAGAGCTAAGGTGAGGGCTATTGTGGGGGTAATTAGGAATAAAAATGGAGAAGATATTGATGGACGAATAGGTTCTTTGATAAATAGTTTTAGGCCGTCTGCAATAGGTTGGAGTAAGCCATAGGGTCCAACGATATTTGGACCTTTACGGAATTGTATGTAGCCGAGAATTTTTCGTTCAATTAGTGTGAGGAAGGCTGTGGCTAGAAGGATTGGGATGATATAGGCAAGAGGATTGATTAGATAGAGTAGAATGGGTTGGAGCATAGTTGAGGAGAGGATTTGAACCTCTGGATTAAAGGACTTAGGTCTTTTGCATTTGCCAGGCTCTGCCACCTCAACAACCCTTTTTTTGGGCACTAGGTGATCTTTTCTTATCTATTTTAGTTTTATTCAATAGATGAAAATAGGGCGTGCTGATAGCATTGGCCCTACTTTTCCGGTCCTTTCGTACTAGGAAAAGTGTGTTCATAGATAGAAACTGACCTGGATTTCTCCGGTCTGAACTCAGATCACGTAGGACTGTTAATCGTTGAACAAACGAACCCTTAATAGCGGYTGCACCATTAGGATGTCCTGATCCAACATCGAGGTCGTAAACCCTTTCTTCGATAGGGACTCTGAGAAAGGATTGCGCTGTTATCCCTAGGGTAACTTGGTTCATTGATCAGGAAGTCCTGGGTCATTTTTCGATAAATGTTTTATTGATTAGAATTGTCATTCTAATTTTTAAGTACTTAGTACTCAATCGATGAGGGGGATTTGTTTTTCCCCTTGGTCACCCCAACCAAAAACAGTTAAATTAGAAGTATTGTATGTTTTGTTTATATCCTGGGAAGTGAATGGTTACATAATTAATTTAAGTGTTTAAAGCTCCATAGGGTCTTCTCGTCTAATGTTATTATATTCGCTTCTGCACGAATAGATCAATTTCATTGATTAGAAAATAGAGACAGTTAAACTCTCGTGGTGCCTTTCATACGGGTCTTCATTTAAAAGACAAGTGATTACGCTACCTTTGCACGGTCAAAATACCGCGGCCGTTAAATATTATCACAGGGCAGGCGGGACCTCTTATAGTTTATCAAGAGGCGATGTTTTTGGTAAACAGGCGGAGTTTATGTTTGCCGAGTTCCTTTATTTTCTTTTAATCTTTCCTGGTAACACTCCTGTGTAGGGTCAACGAGTTGAAGAATAGGGTTTTCTAGTTGATGATTAAGTGATATAATGACCTCAGTTTGGGGTCGTTTAATTATCAGTGATTTAATTCTTTCTGACATACACTTGTGTTGGGAGAGATTTGTTCTCTTTATTACTCATTTTAGCATAGGTTCTTTTATATAGATATAAAATAACCCAATAGGGTAAAGGGGGTTATGAGGGAATATCTGAATTAGAGGTTTAGTTGTTGGATTAGAGCTGCGACGCTTGCTTAGCAGGTGGCTGCTTTTAGGCCCACTGGGATAAAAACCTTAATGGTTATGATCATTTCCCACCTTAAAAAGTTGTGTCTTGGTTTAGAAGGGTTGTACCTCTTCTAAATAACTATTAATTCTTATGGGTATCTTTGACGAGTAGGTCTTGTCTAGATAGTGAAAAATTAATGCAGAACTAAAGTTCTTTTCTTGGGTAACCAGCTATCACTAAACTCGGTAGGCTTTTCACCGCTACTCGGAAGTCTTCCCACTCTTTTGCCACAGAGACGGGTTGGCTCTATAATGCTGCTTCGGAGTAGCTCGTTTAGTTTCGGGAAGATAGACTTAAGATCTTTTTGCCTAGTTTTTCTAGCTAAATCATGATGCAAAAGGTACGAGATGTGATCTCTGCTTTTTAGTACTTTAATGGTTTGTTTCATTTCTTTTTCAGCTTTCCCTTGCGGTACATAAGCTATTGCGCTGGGGTTATTGTTCTGTCGCCCATACTAAAAGGTTGAGAATGTTTTAGTTGAGGGTTGTCATGTAAATTAGATTTATAGGGTCTAGTTGAGTAGGTGTATAGGCTAGCTTTAAGGTTCAAAATGATCCGAGTTGCACGGGTATCTCCTCGGTGTAAGGGAGGTGCTTTACTGATTTAGCCACATTTTGATTCCAAGTGCACTTTCCAGTACACTTACCATGTTACGACTTGCCTCCTCTTATTGTAGAAATATGTTTATGGAAAGGGGTAAATAGTTTTTGAGGAGAGTGACGGGCGGTGTGTGCTTATCCCAGAGCCGGTTTCAGAGAAGTATTCTGGTCTTCTCTTACTGCTAAATCCACCTTTAGGTATGTTTTCAGTTTACCATTCGTATATTTTTGGAAAAAAATGTAGCCCATTTCTTCCCACTTCATTTGCTACACCTCGACCTGACGTTTTGGAGATTTATTCTTTTTGCTTACTTTTAGACCTTCATAGGGTGGGCTGACGACGGCGGTATATAGACGGTAATGGCAAGAAGTGGTGAGGTTGAACGGGGATTATCGGTTATAGAACAGGCTCCTCTAGGTGGGTATGGGATACCGCCAAGTCCTTTGGGTTTTAAGCTAGCGCTTGTAGTACTCTGGCGGACAATATAGTAGGGTATTGTCTAAGTTTATGGTTGGGCATAGTAGGGTCTCTAATCCTAGTTTGGGTCCCAACTGTCGTGACATCAAGGTTCCTTAATTTATAAAGTCACTTTCGTTGTTGTTTGTTCCATTCATGAATACGTATAACAGTTTTATGAGGTCTAAACTTTAATAGTTGGAGGTCATTCTTTAATCACTCTTTACGCCGGGGTGTGTTAATGTGAGTTACTCGTATAACCGCGGTGGCTGGCACGAGATTAACCAACTCTGTTAACTTTGACTGAGTCAAGCTTACGCTTATAACTCAATGTTTATTACTGCTGAAATCCCTTGGGGGTGTGGCTTAGCAAGATGTCTTGGGCTACGTGTGTGTGCCTGATATCTGCTCCTGATTATTTAATAGAATAATTAGGGCATTCTCACAGGGGAGCTGAAACTTGCATGTATAATTCTAGTTACAATTAACACTAAGGCCAGGACCAAACCTTACATGCTTGCGGAAAAAAATTAATTTTCATCTTAGCATCTTCAGTGCTATGCTTTAAATTAAGCTACGTTAGC